CTACTCTAACCTTCCCGACCACGATTTTTTCTTTTTTTTTTTAGGTATTTCACTGCGAAATAAGAAATTGTATTTTCCTAGGTATCAAAAATCTAGTAAATAAAAGAAATAAAAAAAGAAATAGTGGGTTCCTTCGTTTCTATGGTTACTTCTTAAACGGTGAGGTCTTCTCTATACACCGGAGCCTTTACTTTATACTTTAATTTAATATTTAATCAACTAATTGATGTAATTGGGAACTTGTATAGTTCCCACGCTTTGGCTCTACCCATGAATTATCCAGTAATAGGTCTTTCACAATCAGATCTACCTATACAGTAACGGTATTTAATTATGAAAGTTTGCTGGGTAGCTGACCCTCTTAGTCCGCTCTTGCCAGATTGGGAGCCTACCTAATCTTTATGTTTTATGCTTTTTAAATAAGATTTGCTCCGCTTAATGGATAACCATTTGTTACCAATGGAGAATTTCTTATCATCTAAAATTCAGGTGATTGGATTTACACCAACGGAAACCATAAACTTCATACACAATAGAGGGATTTGATAGAGTTTTTTTGAATAATGAATGGAGTTCCTTTTCCACCCTATCCCATTCACCGGTATTGATCATTGATACTGTAAAAGTCGTTTTCTTGCTTTTGTGCCAGCTCATGATCTAAACGAGTCGCACATACACCCTAGTACATGTTCCTCGACGCTGAGGGCACCCCCGAAGAGCGGGGGATTTCGTGACATTTCTGATTGGCTGTCTTGTATTTCTAATAAGTTGTTTAATAGTTGGCATGTTGAATCGTATACATAATATGATGGGTTGGTTTAGATTGATCCTAACCGAATGATGATGAATTACTTCTATTTATTCTATTTAATAGAATATTCAATTCGAAGATAAAATCTCAAATCACAGATTTGCGCGAAATCCATGTTATTTTCATTGAACCGCTACAAGATCAACAATTCCATAAGCTTGGGCTTCTGTTGCTGACATAAAAACATCTCTTTCCATATCTTCGGATACAACCCATAAGGGTTTGCCCGTTCTTTGTACATAAACCCTTGTGAGGGTTTCACGCAGTTTCAGCAGTTCTTCCGCTTCCAGGACAAATTCGCCTGCTTGTGCCTCATAATAACCACTAGCAGGTTGATGCATCATTACCCTGATGATATAACAAAATAAAAGCTTCCCCTATCTCGCATGATAAAGCAAAGAGAAAAGAAAGATAAAGAATAGAAAAAAGATAGAATTGAACAACCGTACAGGCATCTGTTGTGCATACGGCTCTACAAGAAAATTGACCCCCTCCTTTCTATTGAAGAAAGAGAAAAATAGAATCTATCAGACTCAGATGGGTAAATGATCAAATTGCCATCCTTCCTTTCGGAGGAGTTAAAAAATACTATGATGGCTCCGTTGCTTTATATGTTTATTTTTTCTTTTTTTGTCTGTGATTCAGCAATCCCAAAGTTTCTTTTTAATCCGATCAAATAAGGAAAAAATATTTTTTTTTCGTACTCTTTCATAACATAAATATTGTTAAGAACTCTCCGGCATGAAAACAAAAAGTTTGTGACGCTGAACTGAACTCCCGATAGATAAGAGAAAATCGGAAATACCCCTTATCTCATACTACTCTCTCGATACAGAATCTAATGTTTGGAAAAAAAAACAATACAAAAATTTCTCATATCGAATTCGAAGTGCCATGCTATTATTACTTAGTATTCATATGGCGAAGGCATAGTCTTCTTTTTTTTTTTCTCAAATAAAAACCTCATTGGCGCCAAGCGTGAGGGAATGCTAGACGTTTGGTAATTTCTCCTCCGACCAGGATAAAAGATCCCATTGAAGCGGCTAATCCCATGCATACTGTATGGACATCTGGTCGCACAAATTGCATAGTATCATAAATGGCCACCCCAGGTATTACCCAGCCCCCAGGAGAGTTTATAAACAAATACAGATCTTTGGTCTCATCCTCGATACTGAGATATACCATAAGACCAATAAGTTGATTCGAAATCTCGCTATTAATCCCTTGGCCTAAAAAAAGTAATCTTTCTCGATAAAGTCGGTTGATTAGGGTAAAATTGTATCCCTTAGGAACCGTACATGCGCCTTTTGATGCATACGGTTCAAAAAAATTGTGAATCAATGTATAGATTCCAGTCCTCTTTCTTTTTTTCTAGAAAGGTTCTTTATTACTTCTAACGAAAGGGCTTTTCTTCGATTTTTCAATAAAGACGAGTTTTTACTCCTTTTTTATATTTTCGATTTTCCATTCGAAAATTCGAAGTTATAAGAAAGGGTCATTAAACTTATCGAATTAACTTCTCATTGATGTATTCTTTCATCGAGATTTAATCCAAACCGCGATGGTATTTTCTTGTTCCTGAATGGGTCTGTTTCATCTTTTTAGGTTTATGCTCTACTCCGGGTAAAGATCCGCCCGATTTGGATTTGTACATATAGGACAAATGCTCCCATTACCATTTCTTTT